CAAGTCTTTGATATTCTTTGTTTGGGCGAACGACGGGGATTGAACCCGCGCGTGGTGGATTCACAATCCACTGCCTTAATCCACTTGGCTACGTCCGCCCTATTATTATTCACATTTTATTATTCACATTTGTTGAACAGAATACAAGTATAACTTGAATGAAACAGTACCAATGTGGATAGAGCAACACTGGCAGATAAAGTAAACAATACGATATTGGTGGGTAGGATAAAAAAAAAAAAAAAAAAAAAAACAAGAGAAATACCAAACCTTTCATTTGATTGAAAGGCTTGGTATTATCTTATCGGTAATTTAAACACGCTAACTAGCAATATGTCAGAATATTATCCAGCTATAGAAAGAGCTTCAACAGCGGCTAGATCCAAAGGGAAGTTGTGAGCGTTACGTTCGTGCATAACTTCCATACCAAGGTTAGCACGATTAATTATATCAGCCCAAGTGTTAATTACACGACCTTGACTATCAACTACAGATTGGTTGAAATTGAACCCATTTAAGTTGAAAGCCATAGTGCTAATACCCAGAGCAGTAAACCAAATACCTACTACAGGCCAAGCAGCTAAGAAGAAATGTAGGGAACGGGAGTTATTGAAACTAGCATATTGGAAGATCAATCGTCCAAAATAACCGTGAGCAGCTACGATATTATAGGTTTCTTCCTCCTGACCGAATTTGTAACCTGCATTAGCAGACTCATTCTCGGTAGTTTCTCTGATCAAACTAGAGGTTACTAAGGAACCATGCATAGCACTGAATAGAGAGCCGCCGAATACGCCAGCTACACCTAACATGTGGAATGGATGCATAAGGATATTGTGCTCAGCCTGGAATACAATCATAAAATTGAAAGTACCAGAAATTCCTAGAGGCATACCGTCGGAGAAGCTTCCTTGACCGATGGGGTAAATCAAGAAAACAGCAGTAGCAGCTGCGACAGGAGCTGAGTATGCAACAGCAATCCAAGGGCGCATACCTAAGCGGAAGCTAAGTTCCCACTCACGACCCATGTAACAAGCTACACCAAGTAGGAAGTGTAGAACGATTAGCTCATAGGGACCACCGTTGTATAGCCATTCATCGGTGGAAGCTGCTTCCCAAATGGGGTAGAAGTGCAAACCAATAGCTGCAGAGGTGGGAATAATAGCACCGGAGATAATATTGTTTCCATAAAGAAGAGAACCAGAAACAGGCTCGCGAATACCATCAATATCTACTGGAGGAGCTGCAATGAAAGCGATGATGAATACAGAGGTTGCGGTCAATAGTGTAGGGATCATTAAGACACCGAACCATCCAATGTAAAGGCGGTTTTCGGTGCTGGTAATCCAATCGCAAAAGCGACCCCATAGGCTTGCGCTTTCGCGTCTTTCTAAAGTTGCAGTCATGGTAAAAACTTAGTTTATGAAATCATCAGAAGCTCCCAAGCATACATATAAGGCTTGTTATTCAACAGTATAATACGATTCATACATCTATGTCAACCAAGATTTATAGATAATTCGTGAATAATAAAACATTAAGAGAAATACGAATCTATCTGATATTCAATATTGATGTATCTTTGAATATACTATATACTCCATATAAATAGATTCTAGACTCCACTCCGCCATGTTATTAATTTCCGGTTTCAATAATAGGAGAACGATTGGGATGGAAATGATCCGATCGGAACAGAAGAATAAATTTTTTACTACAACGGAGTTGCGATGAAATTTTTAGACAGAAAAAACGACTCTTCCGGGTAAATAAACTATTACTCTGAGTAATAGATGAATTGTTTACCACTTTTTTGAATGGAACTCTATCCAGTGCAATATTCTATTTTTTTTTTTTTTTTTTATAAGAATATGAAAAAAAAATTAGACCGGATTTTGTAAAAATAGTAGGAGTATTTATGCGAATTTGATCCAATAGATATGGGTTGCCCGGGACTCGAACCCGGAACTCGTCGGATGGAGTGGATAATCTGTCCTTTCAGTAGGAGCAAGAAATCTCTCCCCGAACCGTGCTTGCAATTTTCATTGCACACGGCTCTCTTCATGTATCTATTTCATAATCGTCTTAGTTCCCAAGAAGAAAAGCAAAATACGATCGTGAATTGATACTTTCAATTGCTCAATAAGCATTTCATAGGCCAAATAGGGTTTCAATTTGTCTATTACGTTTATTTTGCCAAAAATTGGCCGGGAGATTTATCCGGAGAATATCTGAATGCCAAATTCGTTTTCTCTGTGAGCAGGTCTTTGAGAAGAACGGAGAGATTAATTCTCCCTCTTTGGGGAACGATTTCGTAAATAGTTCCGAACCGAATTCTTCCCAAACTACACGTATCGTACTTTTATGTCTACAGGCTAAAGTTTTAGCACATGGAAGTCGGAGTATATACTTCATCCGATATGAACCATCTTTATTGAAAGATCCACTGTAGTAATCAATAATGTTTCTACAAATTCGATCGAATCGATCAAGAATATCATCATCTTTTAGACCGGTCCAAGCCAATTTACTAATTGGACGCCCTGAAATGTCACAAAACCTTTCTTTAGCCAATAATCCAATCAGAGGTATAATCGGAGCTATTGAATCAAATTCATTGGTAATAAGATCGGTAATGAATAAATCATCTAGCATTTTGATCCTAACCACGGAAGTATTCATTCGAACGCCCAGGAAATAGCCTAAAAAGGAAGAACAATTATTGGATAATTCATCGATCCGTATCCTATACGGTTGGGACCAGAAATGGAAATAACATCGCCAAAAAATTGAAAGATAATATCTCCATCTCCTGACTGGGGAGTGAGCACCCTTCAGAGCCATAATAGATCTTTCCCCATACCTTACATAAGAAATGGAAGAATCCTTCAAAGACCAGATACTTTTTGCTAAATTACGACGGGAAAATATGACAATATGTTCGATCTTTCGATAAGAATGAATTTGCTCGAGAAAAGCTCCATAGGACAACAATCGTGAATGAGAAGATCGTTTCCGAAGGGGAACTAGGAGAGATTCACATTCATAAGCATAATAATTCCACAGAAACAGAAAGAACTTTGTATTTCCTTCCGGAGCGATGAGAATCGATTTATACAAATTCTCCGAACTATTCCGATGTTCGTGGAGAACAGATCGTGATAAGTGTAAAGAAGGAGCATCTCGAACCCAGCGACGAAAGGTTCGAATAAAAATTTCCGAATGAATAGAGTGGGGTATTCGCATATCCGAGATCGAATTGGGATGTGGAAATTTGTCCTCCATAAAGGAAAATATCGAATGAATAGATCGGAAACTCTTCCATTCATTCTTTTTTTCTAGAGAATGTTTCGATCGCATCAAGAACGGAACTTCCAGAACCACTGTCGGACCTTCTAGTACCAATTCAGAATAGAAACTGCTGTTGTGACCAACAAATGGATTTTGATCGCAATTCAAAAATGAAATGATTAAATCATTCTGTTGATGTATTCGACTAATCAAACGTTTTACAGTTAGGAAACTAAATCGATCGTTGGAACTTGAATTTTCCATCGGTTCGAAGCAACTCGATCTATTGAAATAATGATCATAAGCAATTGCGTAAAGATCCTCCTGAAAAAGGAGTGGATATAAAAAACGTCGTTGATAGGATATATATTCTTCTCCGTCTCTTTTGAACTTATCCATTTTGAATAAAACCTTGGCTATGGCCCTTGTGAGAGTAACTTCTTGGGTTATGAAATAATACACGGTGCGATCCGGTCAGGACGGAATAGATAATGATCTATCTGAAAGATAGGGATTCTATTCAAGAGATCTTCTATTCAAAGATATCGTTCGTCATGAGGGATGATGAAAAGACTTTATATTGGCGACCTGATCGCTCTCCTGACTTGTAGAATAAATTGACTTGGTCAGTAAACTATTTTTCTTACACATTTTTCCTCGAATACCTAGGACTCATTCTAGGCGAATCAATCCCTGATCTACTCACGGGAAAAACCTCCCCCATATCGGACACCAATATGCTCTTAACTTCTAATTAGTAACGGGAATTCCTCATTGAAATGAGGAACAGAAGCTCGTTCCTCTGGTTTTACCTATGATTAAAGCCATCCAGCTTTATCCATTGACTCATTTGACTTAACCATGAATTGATTTGATCTTATTTCACAATTATCACATTGGAATAGATGAGCATATTACATATCTATCGATGTATATAATATACATCTCCCATCCGTTTCATTCCTTGCACGAGGTCTGGTTCTGATCGTATCCGATCAGATCAAGTCTCATCAAGATCCTTATATCAGAACGACATGCTGTTTTTTCCACTCGTTACCCTTCCGAGATCAGTCGTAGTCTTACGAACTTTACCGATGGTATGGACGAATTTGTTACTTCATCTAAATGTGTAAAATACCCTAGTCGCACTTAAAAGCCGAGTACTCTGCCATTGAGTTAGCAACCCATATTTGAATATAGATACGAGCGAAGTATAATAAAAAACTTTGAAATACTAACTGAGAAGGGGGATTAAACGATCGTTGAATGAGAGGGATAAAAAAACGATGTGAATGACCAACTCGTCCGTTTATCTATAGATAGACGGTTAATACGTGGATATCAATTTTTATCTACCATTCCCGAATCAAGCGATTTATCCAAATGAGGTTATTTCTGATTCGTCGACCGAATCATCATAATGATTGGAAAGAATCGTTTCAAAATGGTGGACCTAGGAAAAAGATAGATTTCTCCATAAACATAAACAAATTATATTAGCACAATATGCCGTTGTCAATATCCGAGATGAGATGTTCGGGAGAGGGATAAGAATGAATTGTTGGATCGGCACTACATTAGATTAGGACGAAATATTAGGTGCATTAAGAAAGGATCCTGGTTTTTTTTACGGCAGGAACAACGGATGAAATCGTCCCGTTCATCACGATAATTTGTACAGAATAAGAAGCTCCTAAATATTCCATGGGAAGCTCCTCATTCCATTGATCTAGTTATTACCTACATCCGCTCAATCTTTCATCCATCTCGATAGAAAAATTCGAATATTCGTCATCCTCATATGAGATCGCATGGGAACAAGAATGACTAGATTAATATATAGTATCAAAAATAGAAATGGATGGTGAAAGAACAATTGCACAGAGCTAAATATTGGACCCATTCCTTTCCTATGAAGATTAGCTCGAAGTCGTTAAAATACCTTTGCCTTCTCCGAAATATCATGAACAGTTTCTGTAGGCTGAGCTCCTCTTTCAAGGAAATGTAGAATAGCAGGAACATCTAAAGAAGTTTGATCTTTGATTGGATCGTAAAAACCCACTTCCCGAAGAGCTCTTCCTTCTCTTCGAGATTCAACGTCAATTGCAACAATTCGATAGGTAGCTCATTGGGATAGGTGGACGAGAAAGATACCCCCCCCCCGGAAAACGTATATGAAGTTTTTTCCTCATACGGCTCGAGCAATAATAAATTGGATACTTTTTCTATATCTGTACTAGTTATATAAACTGTATGAACTTAGTTTTCATCTTAGTACTTTTCCTTTTCCAAGAGGAGAAGGAGGTAATTCATACTCACAGCTCAAGTATGCTTGAGTAATGCTAGAATATTAGAGGATCTGAATTTATCCACCTCTTGAGCCGTCTTTCACCTATTTCCTCTCTCCATTTCATGTGCAATCTATCTCAATCCTTGATTTCGATCTAGTCGTTCGAACAATTGGAAATGGGATTTTCTTGTTCTGAGATCGATTCTTTTCTGATCATTAGGTCCAAGCTTACTTCGGTGGTCGTCTTCGATCTTCTCGGAATGGCAGCAACGTACATTTCACTATTTGTCCACGTTGATCAATCATACGAACGATCACTAGATAATCGAATCTACTTCTTATCGAAATACTTCTACCTATTATGATTGCTAATCATTCACTTATTTCGATTCGGACGTTCCAATTTTGGAAGTAGACGTAGACTTACAAAGTTGTTATAGCTTATTGGTCTGCACCAACCCTAGATCCTGTCCTCTGATAGACGAATGAACTGATACTTCCTGCTCAAGCTTCGTCATAGAATATTTTTTTCCTCCCAAGGAAGAGTAAAATAAAAAAAAAAAAAATGTTGAGCTAAGAGCATCTTCATTCAGATAGAAAATGGTGGATGTTCTAATCCACGGAACCGATCATGTCGTTCAAGTCGCGCGTTGCTTTCTACCACATCGTTTTAGACGAAGTTTCACCATAAGATCCCTGATCCCAGAATTTCTATGGAATTATGAATAGTCATTAACGAAACTGATACGATAGGAACGAGAATCTAATTTGATACACTCCTATTCTATAAAGAAACCTATTCTAGAAAGAGAATAGCATTCTATAAATGGAATCTATTTTCGGAATGACATAAATAAAGCGCCCTAGCTAGGCATTCAACACTTCTTTAGCCGCGTACATTACTTCGACAGTAATGTTCACAATGCCCTTTTGTCGCGCGAATTGTTCGGTATTTCTCTCGACCTTGCTCCTGGCAAAGCGGGGGATTTTACTTAATTCTAGTCGACTTTCAGAATTCCAAATCGGACCTATATCCGTGGATGATGATTTAGTCATTATTTCCTTAGTATCATGACCACCAAAAAGATCTAGGAGATGATCTTCCATACCCAGAGCGAATGTGTTATAAACTGGATCAGCTATTTGATTAGTACCTTCGTAACCCAGAAAGGGTCGATATCCCAGGGAAAAATTTTGGATATGAACCGGTGAGGAAATAACTCCACGAGGAATATCAAGACGTTTACCAATATGACGTTCCATTTGGGTACCAAATAGTGCAGATGGTTCCGCACGAGCGATCATATCTCCTACTTTGATATGATCATCTGTGATGAGTATCTCATCACAAAAACCTTGAATTTGCTCTTTGAACCATTCCGCATCATTTTCACAATAAGTACCTGTGTAACTCACACGAATTCCCATCTCTCGAGCAGGTATCTTAGTGATTGAAGCAGCATGAGTTGCATCGCCAAAAACGACTGTTTCTTTCCCCGTCAAATTCTGACAATCGATAGATCTTGAAAACCAAGCAGCTTGGGAAACAAATCGAGTTTGTCCATCGATGTAGGGTTCGTAATCAACCTCTTTGCTCGATGAGATATGAGCCAGGGTATTAACATATCTCTGTATTTGTCGGATACACTCAGCCATATCTACAGCTCCCATGGGAATTGTGGATATGTAAGGCATTCCAAATTCCTTCTCAAAATACATCGCTGTCATCAAGCCCACTTCACGATAAGGAATTAAATTCAACCAAGCTTTTGGTAAATTTTTAAGATCCTCTACAGATCCTCCTTCAGGAATCACTTGATTCATTTCGATGTCCAGATCTCGTAATAAACGTCTCAATTCACGACAATCGTGTTGATTATGAAAGCCCAATGTAAAAATACCAATTAGATTTGCAGAAGGTGCATCTGTTACGGATTGATCTAATGTTTCTTGTCTATGGGATCTATCCAAATAATATCGAACCACTTGTTCCAAAGTTCTATCTGCAGCCTGGAGCTCATTCACTCGATAATGATCCACATCTGCAAAAATTACGTTGGAATCGGAAATTATGGATGCTCTATCTGCAAAGTTTTGTAAATCCTCTTGCAAGATACTAGAAGTACATGTAGGTGTCAATATAATAAGATCGGGACGTTCTTCCTTATCTTTCCGAAGGACATTATCAACAACTTTTTCTTGAGATCCACGTGCTAGTACGTGACGATCTACTGTACTAGCAGTTGCGGGAGTAAAATCTCTCTCGCGTTCTAACATTGAACGCATTACATTGAAATAATCATCTCCCAGAGGAGCATGCATGATGGCATGGACATTTTTGGAGGAACTAGCTACTCGTAAGGTTCCAATATGAGCAGGACCGGCATACATCCAATGGGCTAATTTCATAAATTAGACTTTCTTCCAAATTAATACGTGTTCCCACCCCACATCACAGAGATATCCCTTGTCATATCTATATCATTGGAATCGCATTACCTTTCGATAGGTATGTATAATATATGAAATGATGAAAAAAAGAAAGTAGAGATAAAAGCCCATCGAATTTACCATTTCTATTTCGGCAATTGGACAAGTAGATAGTAGTATTTGTTAAAATTTAATGATTCTGGGGCGGAAGGATTTGAACCTCCGAGTAACAGGACCAAAACCTGCTGCCTTACCACTTGGCCACGCCCCATTTACATCTGGTGCTCCTCATTTCTATCTGATGCTAGTGAATACTAATATTCAGTAGTTTGTCAACCTATTAAGATCCCAGATTACTTATTTGGATCCAATCATAATTTTTTTCTAAAAATTGGAGAGATCTCTCGGGGTCTTGGTAGAATTGGATATAATGTAAGGGAACAAAGAAGAAACAAGAATATCCATCCATTGGTCATTCTTCATCAGATTGGGTAAAATCTTCCATGAAGAAAAATAAGTAGGAATGAGAAAAAAAAGATCCCTTACAACCCAAAGAATCTCTAGTCAAACTCGCCGAAGAGCTTCAATTGATCGACAAAATCCTCTTGGAGCTTTATCTCCATAATGTTGATTCATCGGAGGAGAACAATGCCAGCTATGCCCAATATTTGTCTAGATAATGTATTTTATTTGAGTGATCCCTTCTTGGCTAAATTACCCGAGGCGTATGCTATTTCCGATCCAATTGTAGATGTAATGCCAATTATCCCCGTATTTTTTCTTCTTTTAGCCTTTGTTTGGCAAGCTGCTATAAGTTTTCGATAAAAGTTGAAAACTTCGATCCTTTGGGGAGACAAATGACAAATTTACCCGATCCAAAACCAATCATGGTTCAATCTTTTCTATATATATGAAAAGTGATTGGATCGCCCAAGAGGGTTTTATATAACCCTTCTCCCTCGTACTGCTCATTTTGTGGGGCTTTCTGGTTCCCTCCCAATGATACCATATCGAAATCCTTCCGAGCTAAAAAACTTTCTACTTATCTCAGTCCATTCAAATTGAATCAAGGCTCAGTCCGAACTATTTTGTATTGATATGAATAACATATTCCCATTAGATAAATATTCGTTCTATTAATAGAATGAGTAGGAGTGGGAGTGGGAGTGGGAGTGGGAGTGGGAGTGGGAATTTCCCACCTATTTCATTCCCCTTACAATATTTTCTCCATCGAACGATTAGGCATACTTATTCTCTGATCACTTTTCAGAGAAATGGCAGAACGATTTATTGCGACGGTCTCGGAATTGTTTGATCCCCCAACCGATTAGTTGAACACAAATTAGTTGAACGAGGATTCTAATCCCCATTTATCCGTTTGTTTTCTATTGGATACCGGGCGGAGAGGGGGGGGAGAAATAAAAAAAAAAAATGGAAAAATCGAGAGAGAAATTCTCCATCTTCTCCCAAATTGATCTCCACACATGACTTCAAAATTGAAACAATTTATTTCTTCGTAAAAAGAATCTTATTCCTTGGTATTGAAGTAGAAATATGTGGTACAAAGATTGATGATCTATTCCATTACACTTCCAATACTGATCCCGGGGATTACGTAATGCTTACTCTTAAGCTGTTCGTTCACACAGTAGTGATATTTTTCGTTTTTCTTCTTATCTTCGGATTCCTATCAAACGATCCTGGACGTAATCCTGGACGTAAAGAATAAGGATTCTCTATCACGGGAAAACAAACAAACAAAAAATCAGAAAGAGAAGATAATCCATATCTACAGATTCGAAAGAATAGATCTTTTCCGTAGAAAGATTCGGAGTCTATCGATTTGTAGGATCAATCTAAAGTTATTGAACGGAGAGAGAGGGATTCGAACCCTCGGTACGGATAGCTCGTACAACGAATTAGCAATTCGCCGCTTTGGTCCGCTCAGCCATCTCTCCAGATTGGAAAACCCAGTTTGAGTGTAACACAATGCTGAAATGAATGTCTATACCCTATGAAATATGTACGAATTCTATTCGTGATAGAATTACTATAGCGATTGCTCAATAAAGATCAACATTTCCAAGAATCCAATCGTATTGTTTATTCCGTCCAGAATGATTCTTCACTTTCCTTAGCCTGGCCAAATACTGGCCAGGCCATTCTTTTTTTGTAGGTAGGAATAATTGAACGAATCATTGATACAGTGCTTTACCTGATCTGAAAGCTGAAATACTTATTATCAAAGCAGCAATAAGAGCTATCGAAATTTGGTTCTCTGATATAGATGTCATCTATTCATCCCCTCTCCAATCATTCGAAATGGAAGAGTTACACGGATTAATCCATTTCTTACTTCTCAGTATCAAGCCTTCTCCGAATTCTCTGGATATTTTAGTACATGAATAGGCTCTCTATTATTGTAACGATCTCAGCCGCTTAAGGCTATATATCTTGAAGCTATAGATGTTCCCGATTCGAACGTGACAGATCCGGTGAAAGTTTGGAGGAGAAAGAATGGAGAAGATAAAAAAAGAAGTAAAAGAAAAAGAGAAACGATTGTGGAAAACGATTGATCTTGACAAAATTTTATTCATCCATTAATTTGATAGGATCAGAGGGGTTTAAATAGAATGAATCTAGAGATTATTGCACAACTCACTGTTCTGACTCTGATGGTCATATCAGGCCCTTTAGTAATTGCTCTATTGGCAGTTCGCAGAGGTAACTTGTAATTCTACTAAGCCATCTCCGGAAATGAAATACTATTTTCTCAAGTATTGAGTGTTCGGGGGTGGAAATCCAGAAAGAAAATGATAGGGACTTTCACTAGTGGTTAGTAACTGCTTTCCTCCCTGTTGGACAAAAGATCGATCCGTATGCTACAATCAAATCGTAGCGGGTATAGTTTAGTGGTAAAAGTGTGATTCGTTTCATTACCAACTCAAATAGTTGAAGGATCTTTCAATTTGATCCATGTTCCGATCGAAAGCTTTATTTCTAGATAGGTTCAAATCCTCCCCTATGAATGCCGTGGCTCGGGAATAACATAATCCTCGTAATTTGGATCTGGAATGAGAAAGAAGAACGCACTTCCGATTCCAAGATGGCGAAGCAGAATATTTTCGAAGTTAGATCGATCTTTTCAATTTGATTAGTCACAAATCCATGGATGAAATCCAAATCGATTTGGATTTTTCTTCTTTTTTTTTCATCGTAACTAGATATTCAATTTCCGGAAAGAAGAAATTGGAACCAAATAGCTACAGAACGATGACTTTGGTTTACTGGGGTCCTCGGCATTTCGTTCGGGCTCGATGAAAACGATTTTCCTAAGGATTGGAGTCAGTAGAAATAGGGAACGAAGTAACTCGAAAGATTTTTTATTACAATATTGAGACTTTCAAATTGTATCCTTCTGGAGGGACCATCTATGAAGTGAGTCGATATTTCACGGGCCCATTCACATGAAAAAAAAAAAAGAGAGAGGAATGAAAAACTAACATAGATGTTATGGATCCAATTCATAGAACAATTCGGATTTGATAGAAAAAGAAGAGAAAAAAAAAACGAAGGGAGAGAAGAGAAACATAAAGAAGATCCGAATCCGATCTCTTCTCATCAATATTCGATTTTAGTCTTACTCTTCTTCATACCCCTTTACACCCTATCTATCTCCCATGGAGGAGCCGAATGAAACGAAACTTTCATGTTCGGTTCTGAATTAGAGGCGTTGAAAATTAGTAATTAACGTCGACTATAACCCCTAGCCTTCCAAGCTAACGATGCGGGTTCGATTCCCGCTACCCGCTCAGATTCCTGATTCAATATATATCAAGATTTTCCGCGGAATATATAAATATTTTCCGCGGAGATCTCCCATTAGAAATGAATTTTCCATTTCCATGTGACATATCTTCTTTTATTTTTTTTTTTTTTTTTTTTTTTTTTTTCAGAACCTCATTGTGGACAGATAAAGAAGTGAAATTGTCCACTAATTCCATTATGGAGAATAATAAGAAGAAGGAGAAAAAGCGTCCATCGTCTAATGGATAGGACAGAGGTCTTCTAAACCTTCGGTATAGGTTCAAATCCTATTGGACGTAATACTTTTCAATTGTTTCGAATTGCTGCGCTTACAGATGCACCGAGATAGACTCTTCAGCTCTTCCCCTTGTCCCGAACGGCTCTACCAAAGGATCAAATATTCTCTTCTGTTCTCGAAGTCAAAAAAATTTCGATATGTTCCTTAATAGCCTCTTTCAAAAGGGCTTCTGCTTGTTCAGTGAATGTCCTAGTAGAACGTATAATTTCTCCGAACTGCGGTTTATTAGTTATTAAATATTCGCGTAACTGAACGAGAAATTTTCTCACCTGTACGATCTCTGATATATCTAGATATCCATTCGCTCCAGTATAAATAGTAGCTATTTGTTCCTCCACTGTCAAAGGAGCTGATTGAGACTGTTTGAGCAACTCACGTAATCGTTGACCTCTTGCCAATTGATTTTGAGTAGCTTTATCAAGATCAGAAGCGAATTGCGCGAAGGCTTCTAACTCTGCAAATTGAGCTAACTCCAATTTTAATTTTCCAGCTACTTGTTTCATAGCTTTAATCTGAGCTGCGGATCCTACTCTAGATACAGAAATACCCACATCAATGGCAGGTTGGATCCCGGCATTGAATAGATCAGCCGATAAGAAGATTTGTCCATCGGTAATGGAAATTACATTGGTCGGAATATAAGCCGAAACATCCCCAGCTTGAGTTTCAACTATTGGTAAAGCAGTCATACTCCCTTCACCTAACTGAGAACTTAATTTAGCTGCTCTTTCCAGAAGACGGGAATGCAAGTAGAAAACATCTCCCGGATAAGCTTCCCGACCAGGTGGTCTTCTTAATAGAAGAGACATTTGTCTATAAGCTCGCGCCTGTTTGGAGGGATCATCATAAATTATTGGAGTATGTTGTTCCTGGTACATGAAGTATTCGGCCAAAGCCGCCCCTGTATAAGGAGCGAGATATTGTAATGTAGCGGGGGAATCTGCAGTTTCTGCCACCACGATGGTGTATTCCATTGCGCCACGTTCTTGGGAAGTATTAACTACCTGAGCCACGGAAGAGGCTTTTTGGCCAATAGCTACATAAACACATATTACATCTTGACCTTTTTGGTTGATAATAGTATCTGTAGCTACTGCTGTTTTACCGGTCTGCCTGTCCCCAATAATTAATTCTCGCTGACCGCGCCCTATAGGGATCATAGAATCAATAGCAATAAGCCCCGTTTGAAGAGGTTCATATACGGAACGTCTCAAAATAATACCTGGAGCAGAAGATTCAATCAGTCGAGATTCGGAAGCTGAAATTTGACCTCTGCCATCAATAGGTTGGGCTAGAGCATTTACAACACGGCCCAAATAAGCATCACTTACTGGTATCTGAGCAATTTTTCCCGTTGCCCTTACGGAACTGCCTTCTTGTATCATCAAGCCATCACCCATTAATACAACTCCAACATCGTTCGATTCTAGATTTGGAGCAATGCCTACTGTACCATCTACAAATTCCACTAATTCACCTGCCATTACTTCATCAAGACCATGGATACGAGCAATGCCATCTCCTACTCGAAGTACGGTACCAATATTAGCAACCTCTACCTCTTGATTATATTGCTCAATCTGTTTGCGGATAATACTACTAATTTCGTCGGGTCGAATAGTTACCATTGGCATTCGTTAATTCTCTTTCGAAAAATAAGACCTGTAAAAGCTAATCAGTTGTGTTTCTCATGGCTCTGAGCAAGCCGATACTATGATTGATCGTACGTAGGTGTAACTCGCTATTCAAACGACTATTCAGAGTTCCTAGAGCTCTTCGCAAAGCTTGACGAGAAACCTGTTGTCGGACCTGGTCAATTGCTCTTTGTTGTTCAAAGTGAACGGTCTCATTTTTAGGATCCTCTAATCGTTCCAAATTTTCATAAGCAGCATTGATCAGATCCTCTTTTTCTCGTTCTATTTGGGAGTATCCATTGACTCGGATCTCGCCCGCTCTTCTTTCTACTTCGCGTAAGCGAGTCCTAGCTTTTTCGAGCTGATCGGTAGCTCCTTTACATAGTTCTTCCGAATTGCGAATAGTATTCAATATTTTCTGCTTGCGGTTATCTAATAAATTACTTAATGAAAGTAGATTCTCTATTCATGAATTTCACGAATTCATAATCTCTTCCCAAACCGAACATGAATCTTTCGATTCATTCGGCTCTCCCGCTCGGTTATTTATGGGACCTATAAATCCCCTTTTGATACCGAGCCTGCCCTCCCCGTTCATATCATGGAAAAATTAGGATCAATCTATAAAAGACCGAGATCTCCGGAGGGCTCTTCCGACCAAAAAGGATTTTCAATTCTCGGCAAACGGCGGAGTTGTTTCTTCTTCTTCTTTTCTACCCTTCCTTCTTTTTTCTCCTCATTTTTTCCTTTCTCTTTCTCTTTTTCTTCCTTTCATTTGTATTCCCTTTTTCCTTCTCTTGAATAATGTCTCTTCTATGTAGGTTGTCGGTTCAGCTTTGAAATCAAAATTGGATGTAAGATTATTACCATTTCCTCAGTAAATAGATTCAATAATTCTATCGATATGAATGTCATATATCGAATCAATCTCCAACTATGCCTTTTGAACCCATCTCGTATTGACACAGTGGTGGAAAGAGTACCCAGTTGTGCTTAGACTTCGAGCAGTTCAGCCTTAACCATTTTAGCGGTCTTCTCCTATCGATTGGTAGAAACTAAGAATTCATTTCCTAATCAATCACGAAATGCTATAGTTCTTCCATATTCCTCATTCAGAAGTAATTCGTTGAGATCATGCACTTCACTATCTCCGAAGTGCAACTGGTTGAATCCAGCCATATTATTCAAATATACAACCCGCACACACTCCCTTTCCAAAATAGATCAGTACACCAAGCACCACACTTAGATTTATTAGATTTGTTCCTAAAATATTGGTATTAAAACCGAAACCTCCAGCAGAAGGCCAATAACTCAAGAAGATAGAAGAATCAATTCCATTTTCCATACGCTCTCCCCTTATAAATAAGGCTATTGAAGTTTTATAGAGTTTTTTTTCTCACTAAACTCTATCTCTTGTTCCAGTTCCGGATAAGGATATTTCAGGGACTTATTTAGTCCCAGGTCCCTTGTCTATAGGGATAGAATTGCAAAATACTTCGCTCGCCCTACTCCCTACCACGAAAGTCACGAATCTTTTTGAACGGACTAAGTATGGAAAAAGAACTGATCATTTGCTCATTCCCCGGATTGGCCCCTCCCCTAAGAAATTGGCTGAACAAAGAAATTCTTGGGGGGGGGGGGGACTAATAATGACAAGGGGTACGGATCTCTCGACGTTTCCGGGATCAAACGAAGGGATTTGCAAATAAAAGTGCTAGCGCTACAACTAGTCCATAAATAGTTAAAGCTTCCATAAAAGCTAGACTTAGCAGTAAGGTACCTCGTATTTTACCCTCTGCTTCTGGTTGTCTTGCAATACCTTCTACAGCTTGGCCCGCAGCAGTGCCTTGACCAACACCAGGTCCGATAGAAGCGAGGCCTACGGCTAATCCAGCAGCAATAACGGAAGCAGCAGAAATCAAGGGATTCATGGTAATCTCCTCCTACTAAGGTTGAGAAATGGTTGATAATGCGACAATTTTATCTATTGATTGTGATTGCTCACCAACGGTTAAATTATAGAACGATTCAGTTAGAGCAACTGAGGACCAAAAATGTTCCTTATTAAAGGGATGGTATCACCGAATGAGGAAAACGAACAGGAAACCCTATTTCTATGTCCTACCCCTACACAAATATTTATTATTATTACATGTCCTAAATATACGCAATTACATGTCCTAAATATACGCAGATTTTCATTTCTTTCTCTATCCACTGAGGAGATGTAATAACTTGCATAATAGTCCATCTCGATAAGTAATTCTATATCACATCTATATAGGATCTATTGATCTATTCATATCATGTATGCATATAGATTTCATAGCGCGAACTACATACAACATCGTATACAGGTCGAATTGATCCCTTAAATCCGGGAACGATAAATTCGTTGTTCGACGCCGGCCGGACCGGAGTACATATTTTACTCAACTAACTCCCATTCGTGAACCTGTTCCGTTATCTTTCCATATATAGATATGAATGTACAAATAGATCGATCTGATCCATTCGATATAGGGATTCGACCAATTCATAAAAGAAGTAGTTCATTGATCGAAATTCTTATTACTATAAATGAGCAATCGAATCTTCAATCAACCAGGTATACAGGTATAACAAGGATGAGAAGAACAGGGATATGGATTATTGAAAGCGGAATCCTTCGAATATTTTGAAACGATTATACCGAGGAACATTCCACGTTACTTTCGCTCCTACCATACATCTAAAGTTATCTATAAGTTGGAACAAGTTTGAGAAAATCTCCTGTTCAATCGGAAAGTAATTTAATGATGACCCTCCATAGATTCGCCTATATAAGCTGCGGCTAAAGTTGCAAAGATCAGAGCTTGAATAGCGCTTGTAAATAATCCTAGAAACATTACAGGTATAGGAATCACCAAAGGTACTAGAGAAACAAGAACGGCAACTACCAGTTCATCGGCTAATATATTCCCAAAAAGTCGAAAACTAAGTGATAAAGGTTTCGTAAAATCCTCTAATATGTTAATTGGTAAAAGTACTGGGGTTGGTTGAATATATTTGCCGAAATAACCTAACCCCCTCTTTGCAAGACCTGCGTAGAAATATGCTACTGACGTGAGCAAAGCTAGGGCAGCAGTAGTATTAATATCATTTGTAGGTGCAGCTAACTCCCCATGAGGTAATTGGATCATTTTCCAAGGGAGGAGGGCACCTGACCAGTTAGAAATAAGAATAAATAGGAACATAGTTCCGATAAAAGAAACCCAGGGACCATATTCTTCTTCCCCAATCTGAGTTCTGGTCAAGTCCCGAACGAATTCGAGAACATATTCGACAAAATTTTGACCATCGGTCGGAATGGTTTGTGGATCCCGAACAGCTATAGTAGCCGAACCTAATGAGATAGCAATTACAACCCAGGAAGTTATAAGTACCTGTGCATGAACTTGAAAACCCCCTATTTGCCAATAGAAATGTTGACCCACTTCCACGCCAGATTTCTCGTAGAAATGATTTAGTGTGCTAATAGGAGATTGTACAATATCCATATTACTCCTTACGAAGATTCACTTCAATAAGAAATGATTTTGGTTGAATGACTGATTCCTCGATTCTATCACTCTCATGACAAATTTTGGCCATGAAATAATGGAATGGTCATTTCAATAAGAATATTGATAGTAATTTTAATCTATTCTCTGCTATTTTGGAATAGTAGCCAACCTAATCAATTCGTTCTTACGAGATCTAGGAGTAGTAGCCAACTAAGTAAATCTAAAGGTCCCATTTTTGGAACAAGTAATTCACTTTTCATTAATTAAACGCTATGTCGACCTTCGCAAATTGCTGACGTTAATTTGTTCAAGATCAATCGGATTGAAGCTCTAGCATCATCATTGGCAGGAATTGGGACATCTATGAGATCGGGATCACAATCCGTATCGACTAAGCAAATTGTTGGAATACCCAAAATTATGCATTCCCCGATAGCAGTGTATTCTTCTTGTTGATCGACAATTATTACAATATCAGGTAAACTTGTCATGTATTTAATCCCACCTGGATATTTTTGCAATTGGGACAATTGTCCCTTGAGCATTGCTGTCTCTTTCTTTGGAGGTCGATTGAATCGTCCCGTATCTCGTTCTTTCTTCAAATCTTTGAACTTCTGAGGTCTTGTTTCTGTAGTGGACCAATTAGTTAACATACCACCAAGCCATTTTTTATTTACATAATGACATCGAGCTCCTATAGCAGCTGATGCTACTAAATCCGCCGCTTGATATTTCGTACCAACTATTGGGAATTGTTTTCCTTTACCTGCTGCATCAAACACGAAATCGCAGGCTTCTGATAAGGAACGAGCAGTTTTAGCCAGATTGATAATATGAATACCTCTACGCTCTGTAGAAATGTAAGGTGACATTCTGGGATTCCATTTCCTAGCTTGATGACCGAAATGAACTCCTGCTTCCATCATCTCTTCCAAATTAATGTTCCAATATCCTTTTGTCATTTCCCCTCTATTCTTCTTTCTCGAAAGAACGAAGTACCATAAACTGGAATATCAAATTATTCCGGCGGAATTTCTTACATCTCAGAGATCGCCTGTTCATATCGTATCATATCGTATGTGGTACGAGCTATTCCTTCTATTTCCTATTCCTATTATATGATCAATATAACAATAAATTCATTTATCAACACTATTTTCGCATAATGGTTGTTTCAATGTATTGTGATAATTATCCTTGATGGGAGAAACAGATACTTTTCCATGATGGGAGAAAATATCTTTCACTTTGTTGTTAAATAGATTCTTATTTCCCGTTCTCGAATCAATTTTGTTCCGTTCCTCCGAATGGCGAAGAAACCGCTTGAACCCAGTACCGGCAGGTATTATCCCCCCGAGAATAACATTTTCCTTCAAGCCTTTCAACCAATCAATACGACCTCGGAGAGCAGCTTTAGCCAAGACCCGAGCAGTTTCCTGAAAACTCGCTCCTGATATAAAACTTTGAGTATCCAGAGATGCCCTCGTTATTCCCAATAACACAGTTCGATAGTAGATTGCCTCTTCCAGAGCACGATTCATTCTTTGTGCTCGTGATAATTCGATTAGTTCCCCGGGTGAAAAAACATCAGCCATTCCATCTCCCGAAATGAACACTTTCGACGTCATTTGGCGTACAATAATCTCTATATGCTTATCATAAATTCGCACTCCTTGGGATCGGTAAACCTTTTGAATTTGATTGACCAGATGGATCTGACTTTGCTCCATAGTTATCCTAGCGCTGATGAATAAACCCCAAAGGCTTCCAAGGGATCTTGTCATATCTTCGTTCCAATCTTCGAAACTTTCTTCCAGATTCCTCGGTATTGGATTAATCGAACGAGCTTCTGATAATTGTTCAACTTTAGGAAGACCTTGAATTGTATCACCGGATTTGGATCTTTCATATATCAATGTTATCAACGTATCTCCTTCGTCAAGAAATTCTCCATAATGACCATGAACAGCTGCCCTCCGAGTAGCCAAATAGGGTTTAGCTGATCGAATTACTAAATATTCCTCATGAACGGCTATAATTTGACCAGATCCGGAGAGTGGTTTATCCTCGGATATACATACACTTTCGCGAATCAATTGTCCAAGGCTAACTGCTGGAAGTTTTTTTTTGCAAAAATTGGATAGGGGAGAACACCAATTCGAATTGAATAGATTGAAAATTATGTTCCTGCATGAATCGAAATTCAAAATTCCCGTATTTCCACCCATAAAATAACATTTAGATACTTGGGAAACTTTTCCGGAATTGTCGGAAATTGAATGTTTATTTGATAAGACCTTATTATAAGTTATCAAATGAGGGGATGGGAAACGGTTAGCGATACTATGTAAATTACCCAATAGACCCGACAATTCAATGATTTGCATCATGGGATCCTCTTGAATTGATCTCTTTACCGTATCATAATATTTCGAACCACTGAACAGAACAGTTCGAGAACAGTCAGATGGCGACAAAACCGCGAACGATCCACCTTCTTTCTCCTCATTAGGTAATGTACGAATAGTCCCTTGATGCTTACTAAAGAATTGACTACCCCTATTGGAAGAAAAAGTATTAGTTTGATCCGATCTGTTATGGAACAGAAATTTGGAACCTGTTACATTCTTCCTTTTTCCCCCGGGGTATTTCATCAAACTAATTTGAAGAAAGTTTCTAACTACCTCATTTATTCTTACTTCAGTAAGAAAGGCATAAGCCTCCTCCATAGAATCTTTTTGTTCCCAATTCAATACCGAACAAGTTCGAACTAATTGGATACTTGTGTCACTAATTACTTGAATTTGTTCACCATCTCCATAAAGGATATAATTGCCAACTTGAACTTGCAAGTTGTCCTCTTCCCCCAATAGATCTAGGTAAAAGGGTGCTGTTCTATTTGACCCATCGTGTATTCCATATTCCGCGGCAGATCGGACCGGAACAAAAGGCTTCTCCTTATGAGGTGTGATCCATTGGAAATAGATCCAATTTACAGATTGGAATTCATCAAAGATGATTTTTCCCGGTGGTATTAAAGTGCCGTTGTGCCGAGATATTTCATGTATCTCCCCGGGGAAATAGATATCTCCAGGCAATATTCTCACTTCAATCTTTTTTCTCATTCTTTCTATCCGAACTAATCCGCCTACTTGGCTTTCGATATTGAAAGTGATTTGTGTACCTGTTCGAATAATACTACCATTTCGTACCATTATCGACGAAGATTCGTGTAGGATATGCACTTCTTCGGGGATGAAAAGGAAGCGACCTCCTTCAATTTCATATTTCGGTCTGGATCCTCTTGATCCTTGATCTTCGAGAAAATCATCTTTTTTCTCGATTGAATCAATTCTTATGTTTCCATATTTTAGAATTCCTGAACTATCAACTCTGTATTGAGGGTCATCCAAAACGGCTAAAATGTGATTTCTCTGAAAAAGAAAATTTCTGGGTATTCTAAGAATAGAATTAGGACAAGGTATTCTTCTCTTTTCTCGTTCTTTATCGTATCGCAATGGGACGATTAATCTATTTCTTTGCTTTTTGCCTAAAATCTTGCAGTTATCAAAAGGAATGGTAGAATATATGGAGTCCCAATGCTCATTGGACATAATCCGATCAATTCCTGAATAACCTGATATTTTTTCTTCTTTTCCAGAGAAGTTTGAGTCAACTGATTTGTGTTTCACTCGATCTTGATTCACCGAAGAATCAGAAAGTGATTTATGTTTGGCAAGAGGAAATTGAATATTCACTTGATCTTGATCTTTATAAAGTGGAAAGGGTACTACACCGGATTCGTACAGACCTCCCGATAATACCCATAAATAACTTGTCCTGAGTATGAGATGAACATTACCATGTACATTTTCAGGTGCATGACACACATTGGTACTCCAGTGCATTTCTCCCTCTAAGTCGGAATAGATATGTTTCATAACTTTTTCCTTTGAAGGAGATGTTCTAGCACGAGCTTCGGCAATAACTTGTTCCGATTCCACATATTGATCATTCTGAACCAAAAGCAAACTTTGTGATGGAATGGTTAAACTATGTACCTGATCTTGACCATCAATAGTGATAGATAATTCGTTATGGCATATAGAAGCAGGATGTCCGTGACGTGTACGTGTAGGATGAACCAAATTTTCATTGAATTGAATCTTTCCATTGAAAGGAGCTCGTACATGTTCTGCAATATCACCTGTAAATACCCCTCCGGTATGAAAAGTTCTTAGTGTTAGTTGAGTTCCTGGTTCTCCAATTGATTGGCCCGCAATAATGCCTACTGCCTCTCCTAATTCGATCAAGTTACTATGAGTAGGACTCCGACCATAACATAATCGACAAATCCGAGATAGACTCTTGCAAGTAGGAGGGGTTCGTATATATATTGGTTGTGTTCGAAGGGTTCTTAATTGATCGGCAAGTCCAACCCCGATATCTTGATTGCGCGTGGCAATGCATCTCTTATTTATATGGACATCGTCCGCTAACACACGACCAATTAGTGTTTGCAGAACAAATTCCTTTTTGATCCTCTCTCGACCTCGAATGGGACTTACGGAAATACCTCGAATAGTGCCACAATCTGCTCTACGTACAACGATGTGTTGAACTACTTCAACAAGTCTGCGCGTGAGGTATCCAGCATCTGATGTTCGCACAGCAGTATCCACAACCCCTTTACGAGCGCCATAGCAGGAAATAATATATTCTGTCAAAGAGAGTCCTTCGCGGAAATTCCTTTGAATAGGTAAATCAATGATTTGTCCTTGAGGATCTGACACTAATCCTCTCATACCTACTAATTGGTGAACCTGAGATGTATTTCCTCTAGCTCCCGAGAAGGACATCATATGTACTGGATTAGAAGGATCAGTCATTCCAAAATTAGGATTCATTTCTTGTCTCAAATATTCACTTGTAGCATACCATGTCTCGATCGATTGACGTAATTTTTCCACTGCATATACATTCCCATAATGATGATGTTTTTCCGAAATAGAACCTTGTTGTTCCGCATCTCGGACGAGCCATCCTCTGGATGGTGCTGTTAATAGATCATCAATTCCTAACGAAATAGCTGCATCAGTAGCTTGTTGGAAACCTGAAGCCTTAAGTTGATCCGAGATATGCGATGTATATGTCATTCCGAAGTGATCTATTAATCTGCTAATAAGTTGTTTCGTGGCAATTCTATTCATCACTTTATTATGAAAGAGCAATTTAGCCCGTTCTGTCATAGGTAAAAACCTCCACATTTTCGTGAACAGGATTCAGCAATGAGTTCAAGCCAGTTATTAAAAGGCTTCCTCGATCTCTATTTTCGCATGAATGAAATGATTATGGGACTGATAACATCATATTCTGATAGCTTTTAGTGATTTATTCGGGTGTTCAGAAGCCCGAGAAAAGCCTTGTATGGCTTCTTCTATTTCCCGATTGAAACGAATACGACCAACAGTTGTCCGGATATATATACTAAGTATTTCTCCCATCATACTTCTGATTATTCTATAATGTTCATGGATTTCACGGAAGGTACCCAAAGATTCATATTGAACCTCTATAGGGGCTTCTCGGTTTACTGAGGTAGTAATACGTAGATCTACCCGCCACCGGAGCCATAAAGGGCTGTATAAGTGAATTCGTTTTTGCCGATAAGCTCTGAGCGCATCATCATAACTAGAAAAGGAAAGTTTCTTGCAGTAAAATATCTTCTTATTGGAGTTATATGGGTGGTACCTATTCCCATAAATACCTTGATTATTTTCGACCGTTAATATATAAAGTCCAAGAAGCATATCCTGAGTTGGTACAGAAATAGGATCTCCAATAGCTGGATACAATAGATTTGTATGAGAAAACATAAGTAAACGAGCTTCTGCCTGAGCTTCCAGAGATAGAGGTACATGAACAGCCATTTGATCTCCGTCGGAGTCCGCATTAAATCCTCCACAAACCGATGGATGTAAACGAATGACACGTCCTTCTACTAAAATAGGTTGGAACGCTTGTATGCCTAATCTGTGTGAAGTAGGTGCTCGATTTAACGATACGGGATGCCCTTGTAAAACTTCTTGAAGTACTTTCCATATAACGGGTTCTTTATCTCGAATTATACTTTTAGCGGCTCTTAGGTTGGGAGCAAGATGTCGTCCAATCGGACCACGAATTACAAATGCTTGAAAAAGCTCTATTGCTATTTCTCGGGGTAATCCACATTGATGCAATGGAAGGGAGGGACCCACCACAATGACAGAACGACCTGAATAATCGACTCGTTTCCCAAGTAAATTCTCACGAGATCTTCCTTCTTTGCCTTCGATCACATCTGAAAACGATTTATAGGGTCTATCACGACTGTCCTTCATTGGTTGTCCACGGATGCCATTATCGAGAAGTGCATCTACAGCTTCTTGGACCAATTTCTTTTGACAAATAACTAATCCCCCTGGCGCAGATCCACTTCTTGCTGATAAATTGGTAAGAGTATTATTCCGATGGATAACTTTTCGATAAAGTTCATTTAGATCTGAAGTAATTAGTTCACCTTCACTTAATTGAACGATTGGTCTCGGTTCGGGAGGAAGAACTGGTAATAGGCATAAAACCATCCATTCTGGTTCTATATTTGTTTGGATGAAATGTTTAGCTAATTCCATGCGTCTAACTGAAAAATCCTTCCTTCTTTGAATTTTTTCATCTTCCCATTCATTCCCAGTCGATTTTTGTTCCTCTAATATTTTCCATTCCATATACGAATTAGCCATAAGAATTCGCAAATCCGGACCAGCTAGTTGTTCCCTGATAGCATCTCCCCCAGTAGCTATTTCTCTATTTTGAAATGCCCCAAAGCCCTGAGCAGAGAGATAATGAGGGAGAATATCTCCCCAGGATTGAATATCATATTTGAATGTACCTCGTGATCGTAATGAAGTTGGTTTGTTAGCTATGGGCCTAGCAATAAAAAGATTGGGATAGGTTCTTCTAGGATTTTCCCCCCCCACAGAATCGGACGTGAAAGTTTTCTCTCATCCGGCTCAAGTAGCCATACCAAACGAGGAGTTATTAGTTTCAAAACTATTTCTCGCTCCGGGTAAAAACCAAATAGCTACTCTTTACTCAAGTTCCAAGTGAAATTTAGTATTCCTTTACTATTTGTATTACGACATAAATAGGAAATTCTTGAGTAGTCTCCTTCCCCTCGAAGGATACATCTCTTCACGAAAAGACTCTGACTTCTTCGAAACTCATAAGGGATTTACTTGTCCGTATCTGTTCCATTTGATTGATCCTTTAGGTCCTTGCTCTACTTCGATGGTTATAATGTTATTTGGAGCATATATGCGATGAATAGACTCCTATAGCCATATCTGACGAATTGGTCCGGAATACATCTATTCAAGGATGATCAAAATGGAAAAGAATGACTTTTGGATTCCATTATACGGAAGAAAAGAAGTGTTTTTCACGAAGTCTAATTAGCAATTTGATATGAAAGATATCAACCCTGGACCAATTCCTCTTTCTCAACATCTCTCTAAGATGCTTATGATTCTGAGCTTCATGTTACTTATCCCGAAAGACATGTCAGAGCTAAAGGCATCCCAATGAGATTAAATAGGATGACAGTTCCTTATTATGGATCTGTAGAATTGGAACTTGTGATCAAGTCACACATCGCAGTATACTGGGCCTTCTAATTCTTTAAGAGGTTTCGCTAATAGATTCGCGATATAACTGGGAAGACGTTTTGAATACCATACGTGAACCACTGGACATGCCAGTTTAATGTATCCCATTCGATATCTTCGACTTCGGGAATCAACAAATTCAACTCCACATTGTTCGCAAAATTTGGAGTCTTCCTTCTCATTTCTGATCACTCGAGAATTTCCACAAGCACAAACTCCACTTTTGATAGGTCCAAAGATTCTTTCACAGAACAATCCATCTTTTTCTGGTTCATTAGTTTTATAATGTGAAGTATGGGGTTTAGTCACCTGTCCAACTATCTCTCCATTAGGTAAAATTTTTTCGGACCAAGCACAAATCTTCTCAGGAGAAGCTAATCCAATTCGAAGTTGTTGATGCTTATCTCGGGCGATCGTAAAAGAAAGATTCCGATTCATTCTGATCAAACTTCCTTCTTATCTATCTGAAAGTCTTTCTCAGATATAATAGCATGGTTCAATTCTGGAGCTAAAGATCGTAGTTCTCGAACGAGCAATCGAAAAGATTCTGGAACAGTGCCCGGTTTAGGTATTGGTTCTCCAGTGATAATGGCACCAAGTACTTCATGACGAGCTATAATATGGTCAGATTTCAGAGTAAGCATCTCCTGCGAGATATAAGCAACACCAGAACCTTCTAGAGCCCAAACTTCCATTTCTCCTACTCGTTGACCCCCTCGTTTGGATTTTCCTCTAAGAGGTTGTTGTGTGACAAGTGCATAAGGTCCACTGGAACGTGCATGGATTTTATCATCAACTTGATGAATTAATTTCGGTATATAAGCTTTTCCTATTGTAACGGGTTGTTCGAAAAGATCTCCTGTTCTTCCATCAATTAACCTATTTTTTCCAGGATGATCAGGTTCAAATACCCATGGATTGGCTGTTTGCTCACTAGCCCTATAGAGCTCAGGAAACACTAGTTTTCTCGAAGCTTCTCGCTCGTATCTTTCGCCGAAAGGTGTTATTCTATAATGTTTGTTCATCGGATTCCCTGCTAAACCGGGTAAACATTCAAAGATCTGTCCTACATTCATTCGTGAAGGTACCCCTAATGGATTGAATACCATATCAACTGGTGTTCCATTTTGCGAATAAGGCATATCTTGTCTGGGCAAAACCTTCGAAATAATACCTTTATTACCATGCCTTCCGGCTACTTTATCGCCCACTTGTATTTTACGTTTTTGTAAAATATATACATGGACTGTTTCTGCATTATCACCGGAATTCTCTTCTTCATGGATCCATCTCACATCAATAACTCGACCTCTTCCGCCGATAGGTACTCGGAGACAACTTTCTCTTGCAGTGGATACCTGAATACCAAATATGGTTCGTAATAATCTCCCTTCCGGGGCACACAATGATTCTTCTTCTTTTTGAGGCGTTAATTTACCCACTAAAACATCACCTGTTTCTATCCAAGATCCTAGCATTACAAGGCCATTTTCGTCTAAATGACGGAGTAAATGAGCATCTAAATGAGGTATTTCTTTAGTGATTCTCTCAGGGCCCTGGCTTGTCATACAGGTTCTAATTCCATGTCTTTCGATATGAAAAGAGGTATAAATATCTTCGTATACTAGACGTTCGCTAATGAGTATTGCGTCTTCGAAATTGTATCCCTCCCATGGCATATAAGCTACTAAGATGTTTTTTCCCGGAGAGAGTTCTCCCTCTACTGTAGCCGCACCGTCTGCCAGAATTTGTCCCTTCTTCACACATTCCCCTTGGCGAACTCGAGGTTTTTGATGCATACAAGTATTTTTATTAGAACGTTGATATAGAACTAATTCTGTTCCTATAGTGTCTCCATTAAACGAGAAAGTTATATTTTCGGCATCGGTATACTCGATCCTTCCCTCTTGTATGGCTATAGTTACACTTCCTGAATCTAGAGCTACTTGACCTTCTAACCCAGTTCCGGTAATGCACTTCTCAGGTTGAAAAAGTGGAATTGCTTGACGCTGCATATTAGAACCCATTAAAGCACGATTCGCATCATTATGTTCGAGAAAAGGAATAAGGGAAACTCCAACGGAGAAATATTGAAAAGGAAAAATACTTCGGAAATGAATTTGTTCCCGTGCAATAGCTAAAAATTCCTGTCGATATCGAGCTGGAGTAACTTGTTCCTCCTGAATCCCTTGATTCAATGCCAGAGAATTCCCTGTAGCTATTCGATAGTATTCATCTTCTCCCGGTGATGGATAAACCATATGTTCTTCTTTCGATCCCTCAGATATTTTATGGAATGGACTTCGTAAAGAACCGCAATGACCAATCTTTGCATGAATAGCTAATGATGCAACAAGTCCAGCATTTATTCCTTCGGACGTCTCAATCGGACAAATACGCCCATAATGACTGGGATGAATATCCCGTATCCGAAAACTAGCAGTTCGCCTTGTCAATCCCCCAGGACCCAAATAACTTAATTTTCGCCTATGAACTGCTTCTGTCAATGGATTAGTTTGATCCAAAAATTGAGATAAGGGGTGTAAACCAAAAAAATCTTGAAAAGTGGTTGTTAATGGAGTTGAAGTTACCAAATTCTTAGGAGTTGGTAAACATTTACACTTAGTTGCTCTGCGTATAGTTCTTCGAACTGAATTTACCAGACGACCCAGAGCTAATCCGAATTGATTTTGTAACAAATCTGCTACAGAACGAATACGTTTATTTTTTAGATGATCCATATCATCGAGTGTACCCATTCCAAATTTCACTCTGATCGAATAATCCGCAGCAGCCAATACATCTTGTGGTAATGAAAAAATCTCATTCTCGGGTATATCAAGATTCAGTTTTTGATTCGGATTTCGTCGACCAATCCTTCCTAATTCACATCTTTGTTGAAGAGATTTTTTCTGCAATTCCTTACATAGAGACTCGGAAAATACCAAATCGCCACCTACACAATACAGTTTCTTATGAAACTCCAAAATGGCATTTTCCTCCGACCGGAGATATTTTTTTCGCTTCTGCCTCCCATTCAGGAAAGATAAGAATATTTCGGGGTAGCAAACATTGTCTAGGATCTCTTCGAAATTTGAACCCATGGCTGATAATAGAACTGGAATAGATACTTTCTGTTTTCTGCTCACACGAGCCCATATCCTTGTTTTTCCATCGATCTCTAATTTTGGTCTTCCTCCCCAATCTGAAATTATAGTGCCAGTATATATAGCGATTCCATTATGGCCTGGTTCCGAACTGTAATAAATACCGGGACTTCGTAATATTTGATCGACCACGATTCTGGAAATTCCATTCACTACAAAAGTTCCTCGGGAATTCATCAAGGGAATATTTCCAAGAAATACAGTTTGTTTCTGTATCTTTCTCCTATTCTTCTGAATCAATCTTGCTGGTACATACAATTCAGAAGAATATGTAAGGGACTGATACACAGCATTTCTCTCTTCGATCAAAGGTTCCGCTGATTTATATTTTTTCCCAGAGAGTCGAGATTCAATTTCTTGATCTGTATACTCAATTTCCGGAAAATTAGAAAGTTCCTCAATTAAGCCTTGATCAATAAAACGACAGAATCCCTCGAATTGTATTTGACCAAATCCAGGAATTGTAGACGTTCCCTTATTTTCATCTAATAGCATTGGAAGTTTCCCGTCCATAATAAGAGTCTATTTCGTTATTCCTTATTGATATGTATGGATCAATCCGACAAAAATTGGGATGTATATTTCGTTCACTATATCCCGTGAAATTCTACCCATATCCAGATATACGTCTAATTGGAAAAATAAAAGGAAGAGGAAAGGTTCTTTGATACTATCATTCACGCGAAATGGAGATATGAAAAAATGGATCAAACCATTACGAAGTATTAAAGCAAGAGTTCTTTCCACATTTCTCAAATGCTCTAATGAAATGAAATGACAGAGAAAGAATCTGATCCATTTCCTTCGCGGTTGACATTAGCATATATTACATATTAGAAGGATATTGAATGAGAAATGAGACTATCCTTCAAGCGACCTAGAGATAGGTTGACATTAGCATATAGTATGTGTTATAATGATATTGAACGAGAAATGAAACTATTCTTCAAGCGACCTAGAGATAGGTTGACCTAGAGATAGGTTGACATTAGCATATAGTATGTGTTATAATAATATTGAATGAGAAAAGAATGATTCAATCTTTCTATGACGTTCCATATTGACTCGGCGACATAGCCAAGCGGTAAGGCAGGGGATTAGAAATCTGTGATCGGACTCGAAATGCTTGATCAGACTCGAAATCTTTGATCGGACTCGAAATCTTTGATCGGACTGAAAATCTTTGATCGGACTCGAAATCTTTGATCGGACTGAAAATCTTTGATCGGACTGAAAATCCGAGATGGGACTAGAAATCTTTGATCGGACTGAAAATCTGAGATGGGACTCGAAATCTTTGATCGGACTGAAAATCTTTGATCGAACTCGAAATGCGTGATCGGACTCGAAATACGTGATCGGACTATAATCCTCCATCCCCGGTTCGAATTCGGGTGTCGCTGCAAGCGATATAGCCAAGTAGTAAGGCAGAGTACTTCAAATTCTCCCCGGTTCCAATCCGGGTATCGCTTGCATCCTCATCTCGGCGAGATAGCCAAGTGGTAAGGCAGAGGACTACAAATCCTTGATCCCCGGGTTCCAACCCGGGGATCGCCTGCATTCCAGCTCGGCGACATAGCTAAGTGGTAAAGCGGAGGACTATAAATCCTCGATCCTCGATTCTCGGTTCAAATCCGGGGGTCGTCTGCAGGTGCTATAGCCAAGCCAAGTCGTAAGACGGAGGACTTCAAATCCTTTATAGGCAGAGGACTTCAAATCCTCGATCCCGTGGGGATCGCCTGCATTCTCATATTGGTTCGGCGACATAGCCAAGTGGTAAGGCGGAGGACTGCAAATCCTCCATCCCCGGTTCAAATCCGGGTGTCGCCTGATTAAGGTGGAGAAAGCGAAGGAGAAGGAAAAGTTGTGATTTCCATCACATCACCTCTGGAAGCAACTTGTGTTGCTCTATATTACCAATAGAGTATATCGCATTTGATGTCTTTCAATTTCATCATGAATGGACGATCCTGTGGTAATTTGATAGTAACTCGTTCAGAAAAAGAAAGAAAAAAAAATGAAAAAGAAGTAGATTGATGAATCTCTCAGGTTGACTCGTCAGTAACGTTCGGGATGGAGAGGGGGATCATTTCGACTTTGCACTACCGTTATTAGTTCCCTTATCATCGGTAATCGATGATGTAAGAATTTCTTTTTTTTTTAATAGAGGGCATAATTCGTATGGATATAATCAGTATCGCCTGGGCTGCTCTAATGGTAGTTTTTACATTTTCTCTTTCACTCGTAGTATGGGGAAGAAGTGGACTATAGTAAATAGTAATGAGAATAGTAATAAGAATGCAATTTCAATCGATTGTTCTGTTCTAAATCATTCCGGAATGAAAATCGATTCTATTTCGTAAGGATTTAGCAATATGAAATGATTGAGAATCTCCACAGAATTCAATACTATTTTTATGAAACTATTTGCTCCTTCTTTGCGTAAGGAATATGCATGATAGAACCAATCCCTTACCTTTCTCCTGTGACAAATCCGATTCTTCCTCGATCTCAGGTCTTGATAAACTAGTTATCTCCTTGAATGAGTAAAGAATCTGGTTTTTTTTTTTCGATGAGGGACGACCTCTCCTTTTCTTTTTTCTTTCTCTTCTTTATTCTCTATTTTCTCTTTTCGCGGGAGGGGTTCGTCATATCAATACTAATATTGGGTAGATATAGACCTTATGCTATAAGAAACGTAGCTGTTATACGAATACAGATGAGGGTTTCGAATAAGAGAAGAATGGGATCTCATTATGGCTCAAGCAAGAAAGATCATTGGAATGAATACTGCTCTTTATGCTCCGGATCCTAGTTTATTTTCGGAGAATTTATAAGATCATCTATTATCTGCTTAATCAATTGATTTTTTTTTTCAATCGATTTCATTTTCGAAATGATCGAAAAAGATCGATTGGGTTCATCTTAGATGTACTCGTCCCATCCCATTTTCTATCTCTATAGATAGAAATCTATGAGATTGATACTTAGAACCTATGTAATACTCCGTTGGTTCTACCTATTCGTGTTCTCCGGAGAAGGCAGGAATCGAAACAAAAAAGCGTATGAATTCAAATAACTTACATTTTCATCAGATGATTCCGAATTGATCGAATTCGATACGAATCCGTTCTCGGAGAAATGTGGGGCATATCGGGCCATCTTAGCCATAGATCCATACGAAGGAGTTTCATTATGCCATTTGAAGTTCCATATTTGCTATGCACTAGAAAAATATGTAAAATTTCGATCCGGAACAATATTTTTACAAGTACGTTCAGAATCAAACCTCTGTTCTGTCTACATTAGGTCCCTTTTTTTTAAAGGCATGTAGAAGTATACCTATTGTGATTAGCCCCGCTTCTGTTATGATACCGGGTCCTAATCCTACATCTATCCCACAGGGACAAATGCTACTCAGATCTATTTATGTGTATATAGATGTGTAGAATAAGTAGTACGAAAGAGGGGCTACCCCCTCTTTCGTACTACTTATTTCCAGGATTGATCTCTACCCCATAATACTACAACCTTATCACCTATTCCAGACTTATGATTCGGATCATTCTGATTTCTCCAGTCATGAGTAATAACTCAATTTGAATACAAATCAATTGCTTTCACCAACCGTTTTTACGTAAATGATAAGTAGAAAAGCAGTAGGAACTGAAATGAACAGTGCAATAGCAATAAATGCAAGGATATTTACTTCCATGATCTCATCATTTTCACTTCGTTCTACAATAACTCGAGATTTGATCTCATAGAGATGATGAATCCTTCTTCAAGATCCATAAATGTGATTGAATCCTTGAAGTATGAGATTGAATCAATAGAATGAATTCGAATAACAAAATCTGATGGATCTGAGGAATTTTTCAATGGAGACGAAATAGTATGACATAATAGGATCCCCTATTCATACTGGATCTAGTAGTTATATTCCCAATCGATCATATTGTCCCACTCATATAGTTACATCTCTCATCTTACTTATGCAATGGGAGTTTTCTACTAATACGGATCCTATTAGACATAGATCCAAACGTTATAGGTATGGTAGAGATATAGTAGAATAATCGCCCCGAACGGGTATTGAGAAGTTGATGATAAGCCGAATTGCTATTCGGAAGACAGAAAAGTATGATGAAGACTGATCCGATGGATCAGTCTTCAGGATAGAATCTTCTGATCGATTTCCTATTTCGATAAGACCAATCGGATAGGGGAAAACTGACATCCATTGGAGGGAGTACATCTTGCATTAGTATCCCGGACGTCCCGATATGGGATGTATACATAGAGAATCGATCCTACTAATACAGGAAACGAACAAGGACCGGACAGTTTTCCCGATTCGGGTGGGAGAGATGTCAGAGATTGCACCCGATCCCCCATGACAAAGAAGGGTCCCGGGTAATTCGAGTTGGAAAGGGGTGACAAAGTACTAGCGATGTTCATGATGTGGATCGTCCGAGTGATTCACTCAATATGTGATAGGCATATTTCCTTATCGGGGAAGATGAGGTTCTTTTCACTCGGTCTTTAGAAGGCGCGATCTTCATTACTTCTCCAATAAAGAGGTACCTTCACCAGAAAGTATTCCAATCGACATATGTCTGTATGATGCAATTTTGGATGAATGGTATTCGTGCGAATAAGAATCTTCTGCTGTTTCAGAAGACATTGGCTGTTAGAGGTACTTCGTTTCGATCTCCAAAGTGAAAGGGATGGAATATTGGACCTATCGGGGTAGTAATATAAAAGGATTCAATATCGAAATCTTATCTCGACTCAAAAAGGGACGTATCTCGCTGATTCACAAATTCAATAGATCTACATTCACTTATTAGGAATGAAAAGGTCAATTATTTCGACGTAAGAATCACTAATCGATCCAGTAGTATCGATCATTTATGGATCATCATAATCTACGAAAAAGTGAGAAAATATTGGGGCAAATTGCCCGTAGTTCTGGGTAATTATGGAAAGTATTCCATTGGGGAATGTTATGTTAATTGTACCACGCCCGTCATACAAGAGACAAATAAGACCTTCGTATATGGTTCTGATGAACGCGCAAAGACTCTTCTCATGGGAGAAAATCAGGAGGTGTCGGACCAGTATGAAATTGGTTCTATCGGATCAAATCCTAGATATGCTGCTACCTAAAGTTGGACTTGTAAATATACCCACCCCACAGGCACCAATGGTGAGAATTTTGAATAGCTGTAATTCATCCTCCCTATGAACAGAGAGAGAATGAGGATTCTGTTGATGAGAATCCGATCCCGTTTTTGGTTAGAGAACTTTGTAGTTCTCATCGAAATAGGAAAGGGATGAATGGATGGTTCAAGATTTCTCTGGGGGATGGACCATGACTTGGAAATGAGAAAAACTATTCCGGATAGGAAGTCAAAAGATCATTCGATTCTGACGCGATTCTTCTTAAGAATCCCATGGAGTGTCGGGGAATCCATGGTATGTCTATCGGTCATGAAAAAGAAGTACTAGCGAGTGCAAAATAGTACTAATATCGCACTTTTGGGAAAGAGCAGGAAAACTATGGAGAAGTATATACTGGGAGTCATCTGGAATGATCTAAAAAGACTTCCGTAGGATTCTTACTTAGGAGGACCACCTCTGTGTTACCCTCAAATCTATCTATCCTCCTACGAATATCTGTTCGGAGAAGATTTAATGAAGTAGATAGTTTCTTCGGATCGAAGTCCTGTTCTTCGAGGAGAGAATTGATCGCAGATCCACTATGGTAATTAGATGTTCTTACTGAAATGGTCACAGAATTCGAAATTGATTCTAGATTTGATGGATGTATATAGACATGGATAGATGGACTAAATGGGTTCTTTTCGCCGCATAGTTAGTCTACCCCATTCTTCTTTTTCTTCTTCTCCAGAGAATTGGAAGATGAATTGATCAACTCATTGGATCGGGACTGACGGGGCTCGAACCCGCAACTTCCGTCTTGACAGGGCGGTACTCTAACCGATTGAACTACAATCCCAATAAGTACAGTCCACTTGCTATTCGATTAGGAATCGAGATTATGTTAGTACCAAATCGATGAGAGATTGGATCTTTATCCTTTTTCTCTTTCTATTATTCCTCATTCTCTCCTCTCTATCTCGGAAGTACCTGTTTATTTCACTCCATATAGATATGTACGCATATCTATGAAGATATAGATCTATCAGGGGTTCAATAACCAATTCATTCTTCATCAATATCAGAGATTGACATGAATCTCTCATACCAATGTATTGGTAAAGTTGACATTGGGTCGAGCTGGATTTGAACCAGCGTAGGCATATTGCCAACGAATTTACAGTCCGTCCTCATTAACCGCTCGGGCATCGACCCAGGAACAATCAATTGAAAGTCTTTGGGATACTTATTGAGTATCCTAAAGACTTTACTAGTACCCCTAGGGGAAGTCGAATCCCCGCTGCCTCCTTGAAAGAGAGATGTCCTGGGCCACTAGACGATAGGGGCCCACCTATCACCATAATAGTCAAATTACTATGAAATTGTCAATAGTATGGCCCAAATTGAACAATCTTTCCTATGTTAGTGGTTTCATATCGTTGTTGCATCGCTCATTCTAAACTTCCGTATGTATTACGAAATAAAGAATCCTCCCAGGGAGGTTTTTTATAGATACCAACAGAAAATGGTCACAGCCCCATTTGAAAATGGGATTACTTATTTGCGCATTGTTCAAATGGAATATGCCTATATATTCCGTTGAACAACGATGGAAAATATTTAGGAAATGGCCCTTCCAATCAAGATTGGGTTCATATGGGATAAGGATCCCTCTGATTCACCCTATTTACGATTAACCATATTAACGGAATTTATGAATATCGGTTCTGAAAGAGAAGGGGAGGTATATCCCTCTCGAACCGAGGAATGATTTGTTCAAACTTCTTCGCCGTCGCCGGAGATTCGCTCCTGATCTTGCGGAACCCGTAGCGATATTTGTTCCTCCGGACCAATCCTTTATATATCGTTTTCTATATCGTATAGTGTGTGTTTCCGGATCACAATTATTCATGATGAAATTGACAAACTGGATAGTCATATATATGGTCACGAACCGATCAAATTCTTTTTTTTTTATTTTGAATGGGTGCTGAATACTACAAATCGCAGATTTCATAATGGGTTAAGTAGAAGAGGTCGTAACCATAACATAGGGTCCCGTCACATCACCGCTTATAATTCCAATATTTGACGACATGGGACAGATCCGAATAGGGCACAACCTCCTCGATCACCGGTTATGCATCTTTACGAAATGTCGGAGATGCTAATCTTTATCTCAGATGTCAAAAACTCCGTGGATTTGAGTGATATCCGGGTTTCTAAGTTCGGATAAGAGGATCATCTCAACAGCTACGTGGGTTGAGTAATTCTTCCGGGTCAATTCGGAATAACCTTAACTCGAATCCGAATTCTTTTTCTATGAGTCGACAAGCAATGGAACATATAGTTATTCTCCGTTCACCAATAGATTTCACCCTTTTATGATCAGATCAAATAGCTCAAATCCATGTTTGTATGGAAGTAGATCACATTGATCCCATCTTAATGGGTCAATAGAACTAATCTATATTATCGGAACGAGATTAGTCCTGAAACGATGAACTACATCGATATTTATAAAGAAATATGTCCATATCTTCTATGCGGATCCAATTTGTTGTTTATATATATATATAATCGATATGTAGTATACTCACTCTTACTCATTCATAATGAGCATAAGCCCTTTTAACTCAGTGGTAGAGTAACGCCATGGTAAGGCGTAAGTCATCGGTTCAAATCCGATAAAGGGCTCCTATAATTATTCTTACGAGGAAAATGAGGAAGGTCGCGGTGTCCATTTCTCACCGGACGATCCAAATATTCCCAAGACGAAAAACTTGTGAGAGACAATGACTACCTGTCATAATCAGTTTGAAGTTAAGACGAAGTCTCGTACTTAATGAGAAGAACACTACATTATTATAGGATCAGTAATCGTCCCCTTCCTCTTCGTCATTTTTGGACCAGGACATGTAATAGATATTATGGATATCTAATTCGAAATTACCGGAGTATTTTCACCTCTTTGGTATCCCAGTTCTTCCGGATCGGAAGAGGGAAAAAAAGAAGAATAAAAAGAAGAAGTAAGTGAACCTGACCCATTAAATTATAGATATATTAGCTACTCTGATATTGAGATTTTAGAGAGATTACGGGAGTGAACCTCTTTATTGAATCATCCGAAATTCATCGATATTATTGATTAAACTACTCTATCCAGTTGTTTAATGTTCCGTCGAATTCATCGTTATGATCTCTTCTCCTCGGAAAGAGATAAATACGGAAGTCCATTCCGAATTACGGACGAAATCAATTTCCCTCTATATCTAACTCTAGGAATAGTTTGATCCATATGTATATAATAGAATCTATATATATATATATGTAATTCGATCTTGATGTATCAAATATTATCATATTAACGTATCAGACATTTGTCTTTATTGATTCCACCAATGAGAAATAGATCTAAATTAGGACATAGAGAGAGATAATCAAAAGAAAATAGAAAATAACTTTGAAATTTTCTATTACAATGGTGAGATGAATGGTGAGATGGATAAGTATCCCCTTCTTCTCTTACGAATAGGGGAAAAGCACAAATATACAGAGTTTTTTCCTTCAGTTCTATGAATTGGAGAAGCATTTACTTCTTCTTTTTCTTGTAGATCCACTCGTACCGAACGGAAATGTAGCAATGAGAATATACATAGAGATTGATGGAATCGATATCAATACTCCTATTGATTATTGAATAAGATCCTGGAGAAGATTCAGGAATGAATAATCAATATTGAATGGGATGAATATCGGAAATAGAATCTGGCGAAGAACTGGGAGGAATAGAAAAGCTCACCCGCCCCCCCGGAAGTTGTTCCATTAATGTTATTCGATCGATAAGCGGATTTGAAGACCAGATAGGAACTGAACATGAAAAACTTGGGATTGAGCTATCATGCATTTACCTATATCGGCTCGGTTTGGTCCGGTGGAAGTAAAATATCTGGGCCAACAAAGAATCTTCGGAACCTAATCTTTTGGAAGGTATGATGGATTCGAAATTGTCCGTAGATGATCAAACCGTCGTATACCTTTTGACGATATAGGGTGCTCGGAAATGGTCGAAATAGTTAAATAGGAGGATCACTATGACTATAGCCCTTGGAAAGTCTTCCAAAAAAGAAAAACAATTATTTGATATTATGGATGACTGGCTGCGGAGAGACCGTTTCGTTTTTGTAGGTTGGTCCGGTCTATTGCTCTTTCCTTGTGCCTATTTCGCCCTAGGTGGATGGTTCACGGGTACAACCTTTGCAACTTCGTGGTATACCCATGGATTGGCCAGTTCTTATTTGGAGGGCTGTAATTTCTTAACTGCCGCAGTTTCTACTCCTGCTAATAGTTTAGCGCATTCTTTGTTGTTATTATGGGGTCCCGAAGCACAAGGAGATTTTACTCGTTGGTGCCAATTAGGTGGTCTATGGACCTTCGTTGCTCTTCATGGTGCTTTTGGTCTAATAGGCTTCATGTTACGACAATTTGAACTTGCTCGATCTGTACAATTGCGACCTTATAATGCAATTGCATTCTCTGCTCCAATTGCTGTTTTTGTTTCTGTATTCTTGATCTATCCATTAGGCCAGTCTGGCTGGTTCTTCGCACCTAGTTTTGGTGTAGCAGCTATCTTCCGATTTATCCTCTTTTTTCAAGGTTTTCATAATTGGACCTTGAACCCATTTCATATGATGGGAGTTGCCGGAGTATTGGGTGCTGCTCTTTTATGTGCTATTCATGGTGCTACTGTGGAAAATACTTTATTCGAAGATGGTGATGGTGCAAATACGTTCCGTGCTTTTAACCCAACTCAATCTGAAGAGACTTATTCCATGGTCACTGCTAACCGTTTCTGGTCCCAAATTTTTGGGGTTGCTTTTTCCAATAAACGTTGGTTACATTTCTTTATGTTATTTGTGCCAGTGACCGGTTTGTGGATGAGTGCCATTGGAGTAGTTGGCCTAGCTCTAAACCTACGTGCATATGACTTTGTTTCCCAAGAGATCCGTGCAGCAGAAGATCCCGAATTTGAGACTTTCTACACCAAAAATATTCTCTTGAACGAAGGTATTCGTGCTTGGATGGCGGCTCAGGATCAGCCTCATGAAAACCTTATATTCCCCGAGGAGGTTCTACCCCGTGGAAACGCTCTTTAATGGAACTCTAGCTTTAGCTGGTCGTGACCAAGAAACCACAGGTTTCGCTTGGTGGGCCGGGAATGCTCGACTTATCAATTTGTCCGGTAAATTACTCGGGGCTCACGTGGCTCATGCCGGATTAATTGTATTCTGGGCCGGAGCAATGAACCTATTTGAAGTGGCTCATTTCGTACCGGAAAAGCCTATGTATGAACAAGGATTGATTTTACTTCCCCATCTAGCTACTCTAGGATGGGGAGTAGGTCCTGGTGGGGAAATCGTGGACACTTTTCCATACTTTGTATCTGGGGTACTCCACTTAATTTCCTCTGCAGTTTTAGGTTTTGGTGGTATTTATCACGCACTTATAGGACCCGAAACTTTGGAGGAATCCTTCGCATTTTTTGGTTATGTATGGAAAGATAGGAACAAAATGACCACAATTTTGGGTATTCACCTAATCCTGCTAGGTGTTGGTGCTTTTCTCCTAGTGCTCAAGGCTTTGTATTTTGGAGGTGTATATGATACCTGGGCCCCTGGTGGTGGAGATGTAAGAAGAATTACGAACCTGACTCTTGACCCAAGTGTTCTATTTGGTTATTTGCTTAAGTCCCCCTTTGGTGGAGAGGGATGGATTGTTAGTGTGGACAATCTAGAAGATATAATCGGAGGACATGTATGGTTAGGTTCCATTTGTATCTTCGGCGGTATCTGGCACATCTTAACCAAACCTTTTGCATGGGCTCGTCGTGCGTTTGTATGGTCCGGAGAAGCTTACTTGTCCTATAGTTTAGGAGCCCTAGCTGTGTTTGGTTTCATTGCTTGTTGTTTTGTCTGGTTCAACAATACAGCTTATCCCAGTGAATTCTATGGGCCTACCGGCCCAGAAGCCTCTCAAGCTCAAGCGTTTACTTTTCTAGTTAGAGACCAACGTCTCGGAGCTAATGTGGGGTCTGCCCAAGGACCTACCGGTTTAGGTAAATACCTTATGCGTTCTCCTACCGGAGAAATTATCTTCGGAGGAGAAACAATGCGTTTTTGGGATCTTCGTGCTCCCTGGTTGGAACCTCTAAGGGGTCCTAATGGTTTGGACCTGAGTAAGTTGAAAAAAGACATACAGCCCTGGCAAGAACGACGTTCGGCGGAATATATGACTCATGCTCCTTTAGGTTCTTTGAATTCCGTGGGTGGTGTAGCTACTGAGATCAATGCGGTAAATTATGTCTCTCCCCGAAGTTGGTTAGCTACCTCTCATTTTGTTCTAGGAATTTTTCTTCTTTGTAGGTCATTTGTGGCATGCGGGAAGGGCTCGTGCAGCTGCAGCAGGATTCGAGAAAGGAATTGATCGTGATTTTGAACCTGTCCTTTCTATGACCCCTCTTAACTAGAACAAGAGATCGAAATAGATCAAAGAGAAATCGATTCAATTTCACCCTATCTCCCATATCGGGATAGGGGTATCCTTAAAGACTCCCCCTCCAACTTGATTCTTGTAGCTCGGATATATTTGGTTGAGCTATTCCCTTTTTTGGTACCGGGCCGGACTGATAAGTGGAGTTGTTCGACGAACAAAAGGAGAGAGAGGGGTTCGAACCCTCGATAGTTTTTTTGTAACTATACCGGTTTTCAAGACCGGAGCCATGAACCACTCGGCCATCTCTCCCAGAGACAACTTTGATTTTACCCTTATAGATAATACCAGACCATAGGGTTGATACCATGACTCTATATGTATATATCAATGCATGTATATGACATATACATATATGCATATAAGTATATGCGTACATATTCATACATATGTATATAAATGTATATAGATAGATACAGAATATCTATATATGCATTACATATTCTTATTTATCAAGATCATCTGGAGAACAAATAATTTTCCTATTTCTTCGCGTTCGAAGAACAATTCGGCGGAAAAAGTTCGAAAAGCTTGATCAATTTATAGCCAAATTGAATCCTTTCCATAGTGCATTTGATTAGAATTTTGCTGGATGGGGATCGGATGGTATAGTCTATTTCATCTGTCGGAAGCTTGTAAGATCACAATCATGACTATTGCTTTCCAATCGGCTGTGTTTGCATTAATTGCTATTTCATTTCTCCTGGTGATTGGTGTACCTGTCGTACTTGCCTCTCCTGATGGTTGGTCAAGTAGCAAAAATGTTGTATTTTCGGGTGCATCATTATGGATCGGATCAGTTCTTTTGGTAGGTATCCTTAATTCTTTAATCTCTTAGATCTGTTCAAGATGTTTCTGGTTGAAACCCCCCCCTCCTCAGAGGGCATTATAGTTCCGACGGGCATTTCATACAAGTCCCAAGAAACAAAATGAAAGTCTTCAAGGAGGGGGTTCTTTCATCATTTCAATGATGAATAATTGGAACATTATCCCGGATCCAACCATGCATAAATGAATATATGAACATATTTATTATATAGATATAGAAATCTATATCTATATATATATAGATGTATATCAAGAACGAAGAAAATGCGGGTATGGTTTAATGGTAAAATTTCTCTTTGCCAGGGAGAAGATGCGGGTTCGATCCCCGCTACCCGCCCATTCAAAGGAATGAAATAGGATAATGAATAGTTCATGTAGTGATTGTATCTTGATTTTACTTCTCATTCCAAAATGACCGAGTATTCCTTCCTCTGGACCAAAATACTTTTTCCATCCCGGCGGAGACGGGATTTGAACCCGTGACCTCAAGGTTATGAGCCTTGCGAGCTACCAAACTGCTCTACCCCGCACTATCATTTGATATGATAACCAAATTTGGTACACCGAACAAGCATTGGACATGCCATCCCCCTATATAGGGATAGGGGGACTTTTATATCCTCATGATAACCATTTTGTTTCCTCCTACCAACTCGATTTTTTCATCCCGGGCAACAAACATGCGTGAGCCATCCTACGGAGTACATGTCCGGACAGACCAAAATCTCGATAGTTGGCTCTAGGTCTTCCAGTTGGAGAACAACGTCGATGAAGACGTGTAGGTGCACTATTACGCGGTGGAGATTGCAATTTTCTATGAATTTCCCATTTTTCATCCAATGATGAAACTTCGCTTATCTCTCTCTCCGGAGATTGACGAATCAAATGATATTTCCGTTCCAATTTTTGTCTCTTTTTCTCTCTCTGAATGATACTTTTTCTTGCCATAATGGTTCGGTTGGTACTATTACCAAAAATATAGGTCAGATTTGAGATGGAGAAATATTATGTCAATCCTTCCCCCATAGAGATATTATTGTCATCGATACAATAATATCCCATTTCTCGATGAAGAGGAATTAACCAAATTTGCCTGATGTAGAGGCGATTAAGAAAGCTGCATAAGTGAATATATAACCTACGGAAAAATGAGCTAATCCAACTAATCGTGCTTGAACGATGGAAAGAGCTACTGGCTTGTCTCTCCATCGAACTAAATTAGCCAAAGGTGTGCGCTCGTGGGCCCATGCTAGAGTTTCTATCAGTTCTTGCCAATATCCACGCCAGGAAATCAGAAACATAAATCCAGTAGCCCAAACAAGATGCCCGAATAAGAACATCCACGCCCAGACAGATAAACTGTTCATACCGAAAGGATTGTATCCATTAATAAGTTGTGAGGAGTTTAACCAGAGATAATCTCTTGACCATCCCATTAAATAAGTGGAAGACTCATTAAATTGCGCTACATTACCCTGCCATAAGGTGATATGCTTCCAATGCCAGTAGAAAGTAACCCATCCAATGGTATTCAACATCCAAAAAACTGCCAAGTAAAAAGCATCCCAGGCCGAAATATCACAAGTACCGCCTCGTCCTGGACCATCGCAGGGGAAACTATAACCAAAATCTTTCTTATCTGGCATTAGCTTAGAACCACGCGCATCTAAAGCACCTTTTACTAAGATCAACGTAGTTGTATGCAAACCTAAAGCAATAGCATGATGAACCAAAAAGTCTCCAGGACCAATTGTTAGGAATAGTGAATTGCTATTATCATTAATAGCAT